ATATATTAACGATCGGGAATCGTCGAGGTATTTGTTCAAATAGGTATAATCCATGTAATCGAAGAAACTATCAAAATGAAACGGTTGACGATAATAAGTATACGAAAGAGAAAGAACCCTATTTTTGTAGTTCCTATGATGCACTTGGAGCTTATCGGCAGAAACGAATCAATTTAGATAGTCCTTTGTGGCTCCGGTGGCGACTCGATCAACGTGTCATTGCCTCAAGAGAAGTTCCCATCGAAGTTCAATATGAATCTTTGGGTACCTATCATGAGATTTATGGGCACTATCTAATAGTAAGAAGTGTAAAAAAAGAAATCCTTTGTATATACATTCGAACAACTGTCGGTCATATTTCTTTTTATCGAGAAATAGAAGAAGCCATACAAGGGTTTTGTCGGGCCTACTCATACGATACCTAAGCTAAGTAATTATGTGATACCGTGGGAATTCGGTTCTCTACGGCTCAACCGGTATCATAATTCCTGAATTTCTACGTGAATCAAGATCGAGGAAAGGAAGTCTTCAAATCACTGACTCAAACCCATTGTCGAATCCTACTCAGCGGAATATGGAGGTACTTATGGCAGAACGGGCCGATCTGGTTTTTCACAATAAAGTGATAGATGCAACTGCCATGAAACGACTTATTAGCAGATTAATAGATCACTTCGGAATGGCATATACATCGCACATCCTGGATCAAGTAAAGACTCTGGGTTTCCAGCAAGCCACTGCTACATCCATTTCATTAGGAATTGATGATCTTTTAACAATACCTTCTAAGGGATGGCTAGTCCAAGATGCTGAACAACAAAGTTTGATTTTAGAAAAGCACCATCATTATGGGAATGTACACGCGGTAGAAAAATTGCGTCAATCCATTGAGATATGGTATGCTACAAGTGAATATTTGAGACAAGAAATGCATCCTAATTTTAGGATGACTGATCCTTCTAATCCAGTCCATATAATGTCCTTTTCGGGAGCTAGAGGAAATGCATCTCAGGTACACCAATTAGTAGGTATGAGAGGATTAATGTCGGACCCCCAAGGACAAATGATTGATTTACCCATTCAAAGCAATTTACGCGAAGGACTCTCTTTAACGGAATATATAATTTCCTGCTACGGAGCCCGCAAAGGAGTTGTGGATACTGCTGTACGAACATCAGATGCTGGATACCTCACGCGTAGACTTGTTGAAGTAGTTCAACACATTGTTGTGCGTAGAACAGATTGTGGCACTATCCGAGGTATTTCCGTGAGTCCTCGAAATGGGATGACGGAAAAAATTTGGATCCAAACACTAATTGGTCGTGTATTAGCAGACGATATATATATGGGTCTACGATGCATTGCCACTCGAAATCAAGATATTGGTATTGGACTTGTCAATCGATTCATAACCTTTCGAGCACAATCAATATATATTCGAACCCCCTTTATTTGCAGGAGTACATCTTGGATCTGTAGATTATGTTATGGTCGGAGTCCCACTCATGGCGACCTGGTCGAATTGGGAGAAGCAGTAGGTATTATTGCAGGTCAATCAATTGGGGAACCAGGGACTCAACTAACATTAAGAACTTTTCATACCGGTGGAGTATTTACAGGTGGTACTGCAGAACATGTACGAGCTCCTTCTAATGGAAAAATAAAATTCAATGAGGATTTGGTTCATCCCACACGTACACGTCATGGACATCCTGCTTTTCTATGTTATATAGACCTGTATGTAACTATTGAGAGTCAGGATATTCTACATAATGTGAATATTCCACAAAAAAGTTTTCTTTTAGTTCAAAACGATCAATATGTAGAATCAGAACAAGTGATTGCTGAGATTCGCGCTGGAACATCCACTTTCAATTTTAAAGAGAGGGTTCGAAAACATATTTATTCTGACTCAGAGGGAGAAATGCACTGGAGTACCGATGTGTACCATGCGCCTGAATATAGATATGGTAATGTTCATCTCTTACCAAAAACAAGTCATTTATGGATATTATCAGGAGGTCCGTGCAGATCCAGTATAGTCACTTTTTCGCTCCACAAGGATCAAGATCAAATGAATGTTCATTCTCTTTCTGTCGAACGGAGATCTATTTCTGACCTCTCAGTGACTAATGATCGAGTGAGACACAAATTGTTTAGTTCGGATCCTTCCAGTAAAAAAGGGCAGGGGATTCTTGATTATTCAGGACCTGATCGAATCATATCTAATGGTCATTGGAATTTCCTATATCCTGCCATTCTCCACGAGAATTCTGATTTATTGGCGAAAAGGCGAAGAAATAGATTCATCATCCCATTCCAATATGATCAAGAACGGGAGAAAGAACTAATGCTCCGTTCTGGTATCTCGATTGAAATACCCATAAATGGGATTTTACGTAGAAATAGTATTCTTGCTTATTTCGACGATCCCCGATACAGAAGAAGTAGTTCAGGAATTACTAAATATGGGACCATAGAGGTGGATTCAATCGTCAAA